TTATCTCAGGAGTTTAGGGGGGTAGGGGGGTTTAACGCGAAAAATGCACAAAAGGGGGTAATATAGATATCTTCCGACTAAATTTCACTATCTTATGTCCTTGAAATTTTTATATGTAATTCTTTAGTAAAGACTTTTCATCACTCATGCTATTTCCTTGCTTCCTAAGGTGATTCCCACCTTGTTAATCAGATTGCGTGCACTGTGAAATGTCTATTGAAAAGGAAAGAAAAAAAAAAGAGCTAAATGCCCTATGGAAAGAACGCTCGGCATGGTGGCCGCTCCCGCTATTGTTTTCCACCATTAACTTATGCCTGGTAGAATAAGTTATGGGGATGTTTACGATATGTGGCCCTGAAATAGGAACCAAATGCCAGGAATAAATCACTATGTGAAACCCCCACAATATTTGTCCCTCACCTTCAATAACCGTTGGCATTAAAAAATGGACTTGTTGGTCGGCTCTTACTACATTAAATATTTGAGTTTGACGAGATTTTGAGTAAAGTTATAACTTGACTTATGAATATTTGTGTTAGGTCTTAAGTTTCCCCTGGTGTTTATAAATGTTTGTTGTTTTTTATTTTTTGCTTTCTGTAAAATTTTCTTATTGTATAATTCTTGAATGGTTGAACCCTACATATGGTGATAAAACATATATGTACTTGAATGCTATATGATATGGTTAATATAAATTAATGTTGATAATACATATATGTATTATAAATTATTATACATATACTACAAAGAATAGTTTAACTAAGAATCCTGGCTTTGGGAGCCAGGGGTGGGAGTTAAAATCTCCTTTCTTTGAGCAGTAGGGAGGATTTTAACCTCCGACATCTGGTTTACAAGACCAGGGCTCTGACGCTGAGCTACTAATGCAAGCTCATTCAAGTGCTTTATCCTCTGCATAGCCTGCTAGTGGTGTAAGGACTAGGAAGAGGAAAAAGTATAAAAAGGATGCAACTTGTCCAATAATAACGAACGGGTGTGAGACAGGTATTCCACCAATTCAGGTAAGAATAATGACGTCTGCGATTAGGGTTCAAAACAAGAATTGTGTAAGTGGTCGGAAAGTGAGACTTCGTTGTTTAGACGTGTGTAGAAATGGTACGAGCATCAGAATGAGGATTGAGGCCAGGAGGGCTAAGACTCCCCCTAGTTTATTGGGGATGGAGCGTAGAATTGCATATGCGAACAGGAAATATCATTCTGGCTTAATGTGGGGAGGAGTAACTAGTGGATTGGCGGGGGTGAAATTGTCTGGGTCTCCTAGCAGGTTGGGTGAGAATAAAGCTAGACATGTGAGGGCAATGACAAGTACTGCGAACCCTAATAAGTCTTTGTATGAGAAATAGGGGTGAAAGCTTATTTTATCTGCATCTGAATTTAGGCCGAGGGGATTATTTGATCCTGTTTGATGAAGGAAAAGAAGGTGGACCATGGTTGCGCCTGCAATTACAAAGGGGAATAGGAAGTGGAAGGCAAAGAATCGGGTAAGGGTTGCATTGTCTACTGAGAATCCACCTCAAATTCATTGAACTAGGGAGTTACCTACGTAGGGTACTGCAGAGAGTAGGTTGGTAATAACGGTTGCACCTCAAAAGGACATTTGGCCTCAGGGTAATACATAGCCGACGAAAGCAGTTATTATAACTAGAAGTAGTAGGACTACTCCGATGTTTCATGTCTCTTTATAGAGGTATGAGCCGTAGTAAAGTCCGCGGCCAATGTGGGCATAAATGCATACAAAGAAGAAGGATGCACCGTTGGCGTGAAGGTTTCGGATGAGTCAGCCGTAATTTACGTCTCGGCAAATATGAGCAACGGAAGAAAAGGCCGTAGCAATGTCAGAGGTGTAGTGTATGGCTAAAAATAGTCCTGTGAGGATTTGAATAACTAAGCAGAGTCCTAAGAGAGATCCGAAGTTTCATCACACTGAAATATTTGAGGGGGCGGGTAGGTCAACTAGGGCATTGTTTGCGATTTTGAGGAGAGGGTGTGTCTTTCGTAGACTTGCCATTAGTGGGTTCTTGTAGTTGAATAACAACGGTGGTTTTTCAAGCCATTGGTTCTGGTTAAAGTCCTGGCAGGAATTATGACTTACATTATGTCTTTATTTTTAATTGGATTAGTTCTAGGGTTGGTTGCAGTTGCTTCTAACCCTTCTCCCTATTTTGCTGCCTTGGGGTTAGTAGTTGTGGCGGGCATGGGATGTGGAGTATTGGTTGGTCATGGGGGACCTTTTCTATCGCTGGTATTGTTTTTGATTTACTTGGGTGGTATGTTAGTTGTGTTTGCATACTCGGCGGCACTTGCCGCTGAGCCCTACCCGGAAAGTTGGGTAAGTGGTCCTGTTGTAGGTGACATGTTGATATACTTAGTGGGGGTGGGGGTGGCTTCTAGTGTGTTTTGAGGGGGGTGATATGAGTCCTCATGGGTGCCGGCTGATGAGCTTAGTGAGCTTTCTGTCCTGCGAGGTGATATTGGAGGGGTTGCGCTAATGTACTCATTAGGGGGAGGGATATTAGTACTTAGTGCGTGGGTTCTACTTCTCACCTTGTTTGTTGTGTTGGAGTTAACTCGAGGACTGAGTCGGGGGGCCCTTCGGGCAGTTTAACGGGTGAGCAAAAGGGCACCCAGGGTCAGGGTGAGAAGGAATAGGGTGAGGTATGTCTTAATTATTCCTTGTTGGGTGTTGCTTGTTGTCGTAATAAGGGGAATATTTGATGAAGAGATTGCTTTGGGACCGACTTTCTCTACTCAAGTTTGGTCAATTAGTTGGCTGGCAAGTGTCTGTCCTAAAACTAGATTTAGTTTGGGGGTAAATCGATGAATGATCGACGGGAAAAAGCCTAACATGTTGGAGAAGTGGTGGGTAACTAGGTTGGGGGTAATTTTGTACTGTTTATTGGTTAGTGTTGCTAGTTCGAGGGCAATGAGTAATCCTATAATTGTAACCACAAGGGCAGCTAGTTTGAGCAAGGGGGGTATAGATATCACAGGGGTCTTGAGGGGGGTAATGCTTGAAATGATTAGGAGGCCAGCGACAATGCTTCCTCATGCAAGTCGTTTTAGGGGGTTAATAACCGCTGGGTTATTCTCATTGATGGGGGAAATAGCGTTAAATCGTGGATAGCCTATTGAGACAAAAAATACTACGCGGAGACTGTAGATGGCCGTGAATGAGGTGGCTAGAAGGGTTAGGACTAGGGCTCAGGCGTTTAGGTGGGATGTGTTTAGTGCCTCAATAATGGCATCTTTGGAGAAGAATCCTGCTAGGAAGGGGGTGCCTGTGAGGGCCAAACTACCAATAGTGAGGCAGGAGGATGTAAAGGGGGCAAGGTGATGTATGCCTCCTATTTTTCGGATATCTTGTTCGTCGTTGAGGCTGTGGATAATTGAGCCAGAACAGAGGAATAATATTGCTTTGAAGAAGGCATGGGTGCAAATGTGGAGGAAGGCTAGTTGAGGTTGATTTAAGCCAATAGTAACTATTATTAGGCCGAGTTGACTTGATGTGGAGAATGCTACGATTTTCTTGATATCATTTTGGGTTAAGGCACAGGTGGCTGTAAATAGTGTTGTCAGGGCACCTAGGCATAGGCAGGTGGTGAGGGCAGTTTGATTATTTTCTAGAAGGGGACTTGTTCGTACTAAGAGAAAAATACCGGCAACAACTATGGTGCTTGAATGCAGTAGGGCAGAGACCGGTGTAGGACCCTCTATGGCAGAGGGGAGTCAAGGGTGGAGGCCAAATTGGGCCGACTTGCCTGTAGCGGCAATAATCAGCCCTAGTAGTGGTAGAGTGAGATCTAGGTCTTTTGTTGCTACAAAAATCTGTTGTAATTCTCAGGAGTTAGCGTTGGTTGCTATTCATGCTATTGTGAATAGCAATCCAATGTCTCCGACCCGATTATACACAACGGCCTGAAGGGCCGCTGTGTTAGCATCCGCTCGTCCATATCATCAGCCAATGAGTAGAAATGACATAATGCCCACTCCTTCTCAACCAATGAAAAGCTGGAATAGATTGTTTGCTGTAACAAGAATAATTATGGCAATAAGGAAAATTAGGAGATATTTAAAGAATCGGTTTATATATGGGTCTGCATGTATATATCATGACGCAAACTCTAGAATAGATCAAGTGACGTAGAGGGCAATGGGGACGAAGATAACTGAGTAGTGGTCAAATTTGAAACTAATGTTTACGTCGAAGGTTAGTGTGTTCATTCAATTTCATGAGGTGATGATTGCTTCTGCGCCTTCGTTAAGAAAGAGGAATAGGGGGATTAGGCTGACGAAGAAGGCTAGGGCGACCGCTGTTTTAACATGTGAAACGGCCCAGTCGGGGTTTCGGGGGCGAGGCTCCAGGGTCGTAAAGATAGGATATGCTAGTAGTAAAAAGATAATGACTAAGCTGGATGATATAATAAGTGATGAGGAGTGCATAGCTGCTACTTGGATTTGCACCAAGAGTTTTTGGTTCCTAAGACCAATGGATGAGCTGTTATCCTTTAGGAGCAGGCCGAGTGAGCCCTGGGGTCCAACCAAGGTCACGGAGATTAGCAGTCTTCGTTGCTGGCGAGCCTCTCTCGGTGGATAAGGGGATTTTAACCTCTGTCTTTAGAATCACAATCTAATATTTTTGTTAAACTATATCTACAGGTGGTTCAGCCTCATACTAATTCGGGCTTTAAGACAAGTAGAAGCAGGGGGAGGAGGTGAAGGGCCATGACTAGGTGCTCCCGGGTGTAGGAGGGGTTTAGGCTAATAATATGTGCTGGGAGGGGGCCTCGTTGGGTCATGAGGAATATATAAAGTGAATAGCTTGCGGTAATAAGGGTTCCTGCCCCTGTAAGTACAAGGGTTCATCACGATCAACCAAATAATGAGGTAATAATTAAAAGTTCCCCTATGAGGTTGGGCAGAGGGGGAAGGGCTAAGTTTGCGAGGCTGGCAATGAATCATCATGTTGCCATGAGTGGAAGTACTATTTGTAATCCCCGGGCTAATAGTATTGTCCGGCTATGGAGGCGTTCGTAATTTGTGTTGGCTAAGCAGAAGAGGGCCGAGGACGTTAGGCCGTGTGCAATTATAAGGATTACGGCGCCGGCAAGGCCTCAAGGTGTTTGGATAAGAATGCCTCCAACGACCAGGCCCATGTGGCTTACGGATGAGTAAGCGATGAGGGATTTAAGATCTGTCTGGCGAAGGCAGGTGGAGCCAGTTATAATTACACCTCAGAGGGCGAGGATAATAAATGGATAGCTTAATTCTTTAGTGAGAGGTTCCAATATAACTATTATTCGGATCATGCCGTAGCCTCCTAGTTTTAGAAGAACTGCAGCTAGGACCATTGAGCCTGCAACTGGGGCTTCTACATGTGCTTTTGGTAACCAGAGATGTGCTCCATATAAGGGTATTTTTACTAAAAATGCAATTAGGCAGCCTGCTCATCAAAGCTTGTCAGCATAAGATGAAAGGGGGGCAGAGCTAGCATATTGGATGGTTAAGAGGGAGAGGGAGCCTGTATCTTTTTGAAGGAGCAATAGGGCAACTAGTAATGGGAGAGAGCCTGCTAGGGTATAAAACAAAAAATATACTCCTGCATTAAGACGTTCTGCCTGGTTACCCCATCGGGTAATAATAATTAAAGTAGGGATGAGAGTAGCTTCAAATATAACATAAAACATAAGGAGTTCAGTGGCACCAAATGCTATGATAAGGAATACTTGCAGCGATGTTAATAGGCTAATGTAGGTTCGTTGGCGGTTAATAGGTTCGAGTGCTGTGTGGCTTTGGCTTGCCAAAATTATAAGGGGGAGTAGTCAACAGGTGAGGACAAGGAGGGGAGTTGAGAGGGGGTCTGTGGCTATGAAGGGCGTGAGGCAGGATCAACCTGTTTCGGATGTATTTTTTAGTCATGTGAGGCTGGCTAATGCAATGACTAGGCTGTGGGAGAGGGTAGTAGGTCATAATCACTTGGCAGGGGTAAGCCAGGCTGTGGGGAGAAGCATTAAGGTGGGAATTAGGATTTTTAGCATTGTAAGAGGTTTAAGGTTTGAAGGCGATCTGAGCCATGTGTGCGAGCTGTGGCTACCAGTAGGGCAAGCCCTGCGCTTGCTTCACAAGCTGAAAAAGCCAATAGAAGTATAGGAGCCGCAGAGAAGCTTGTGGAGCCCAGTTGAAGGGTTCAAATCGAAAGTCCAATAAATAAAGAGAGCATCATCCCTTCTAAGCATAAAAGAGCGGAGAGGAGGTGGGTTCGATGGAATGCTAGGCCTGTCAGTCCTAGTGTAAAGGCCGATGAGAAAGCGAAGTGAGCGGGAGTCATTAGACAATTATGGACTTTAACCATAAGCTTTTGAGCCGAAATCAAATATTTTTCTTAAACTAATTGGCTATTCGGCTCATTCTAATCCTCCTTGAATTCACTCGTAAACTAAGCCAAGGGTAAGAAGAATAAGCACGGCCACGGCTCAGAAGAGTGTTAATAAAGGGGAAGTTAATTGGTCTCCTCAGGGGAGTGGTAGAAGAAGGGCAATTTCTAAATCGAAAAGGAGGAAAAGAATGGCGACTAGGAAGAAGCGGAGGGAAAATGGTAGGCGGGCTGATCCTAAGGGGTCGAAACCACACTCATATGGGGAGAGCTTTTCGTGGTCGGGGGTCATTTGGGGAAGTCAGAAGGATACAATGGCCAGGACTACGGAAAGCAAAATAGTGATGGTAATTACAGCTATTGCTACGTTCATTATCTTTCCTTGGATTTTAACCAAGACCGGGTGATTGGAAGTCACTTATACTAGTTTTAATACTAGAAAGATTAAGAGCCTCATCAGTAGATAGAGATATATAGGAATAATCACACAACGTCTACGAAATGTCAGTATCAGGCAGCTGCTTCGAATCCGAAGTGGTGCTCGGATGTAAAGTGGTATTGGATTTGTCGTAGGAGGCAAACAGCTAAAAATGTGGAGCCAATAATAACGTGTAGTCCGTGGAATCCAGTGGCTACGAAAAATGTAGAGCCGTATACGCCATCTGCAATTGTAAAGGGGGCTTCATAGTATTCCAGGGCTTGAAGAAATGTAAAATAAAAGCCTAGAAGGATAGTTAAGGCTAGTGATTGAATGGTCTGTTTTCGTTCACCTTCCATAATGCTGTGGTGGGCTCAGGTGACTGTTACCCCGGAGGCAAGCAGGACAGCTGTATTAAGGAGGGGGACTTCAAATGGGTCAAGGGTTGTAATGCCTGTGGGAGGTCAGCAGCCCCCTAGCTCAGGAGTGGGAGCGAGGCTCGCGTGGTAAAAGGCTCAGAAGAATCCTAGGAAAAAGAATACTTCGGAGGTAATGAAAAGAATCATTCCGTATCGAAGACCTTTTTGTACGGGGGGTGTGTGATGTCCTTGGAATGTACCTTCTCGTACGATGTCTCGTCATCATTGATATATTGTAAGAAGCAGTAGGGCTGTTCCTAAGGTTATTAAGGTTGTTGAGCGAAAATGAAATCAGGTCGCGAGGCCTGATGTTATCAGGAGGGCAGCAATTGCCCCTGTTAGGGGTCAAGGGCTGGGGTCAACTATGTGGTAAGGGTGTGCTTGATGGGCCATTAGACGTTTTCTTGTAGGTATAGTGTTAGTAGGAGAACGAAGACGTAGGCTTGAATTATTGCTACAGCAACTTCTAATAGGGTAAGGAGAACCAGTACTGTTGTTGTGATGATTGCGACGGTTGGTATTAAGGGAAGAAGTACGAAGGCACCTGTAGCAATTAGTTGAATTAAGAGGTGACCAGCTGTTAAATTGGCTGTTAGTCGTACCCCTAGGGCAAGGGGGCGAATAAAGAGGCTAATTGTTTCGATAATAATAAGTACGGGGATGAGGGGGCCGGGTGTGCCTTCTGGTAGGAGGTGTCCTAGGGCATGGGTTGGTTGGTTTCGCATGCCAATAATAACAGTTGCTAATCAGAGAGGTACCGCAAGCCCTAAATTTAGTGATAGCTGGGTGGTGGGGGTAAAAGTGTAGGGAAGAAGTCCTAATATGTTTAGGGTAATTAAAAAGATCATTAATGAGGTTAGGAGGGCGGCTCACTTATGACCTCCAATATTTAAGGGGAGGAGAAGCTGTTGAGTAAAACGGTTAATAAATCAACCCTGAAGCGCGAGGAATCGGTTATTTAATCATCGAGTCGTAGGTGTGGGGTAAAGGAGTCAGGGTAGGGTAAGGGCAAGGGCTATTAATGGGATCCCGAGATAGGTGGGGCTTATAAACTGGTCAAAAAAGCTTAGTGTCATGGTCAAGTTCAGGGGTCTGTTTTGGGTTTTTCTGCGCTTTGCAGGGTGGGGGTATTTGGGAAGGTGTGGGCTGTAACTTTAGCGGGAATAACGGCCAGGAAGACCATTCACGAGAAGACTAAAATAGCAAATCAAGGTGTGGGGTTGAGTTGGGGCATGTCGTTAGGGGTGGTTGGGAGTCACCAATCTTTAGCTTAAAAGGCTAACGCTACACCCTATTTAGCTTCCTAGCGAGGCGTCTTCAAGTATTCGAGATGATCAGTTTTCAAAGTGTTCTAGAGGAACTGCTTCCACTACAATAGGTATAAAGCTGTGATTTGCTCCGCAGATTTCAGAGCATTGTCCGTAGAATACTCCTGGTCGGGATGCGATGAAGGCTGTTTGATTAAGGCGGCCTGGGACTGCGTCCATTTTTACCCCCAGGGCTGGGACTGCTCATGAGTGGAGTACATCGTCTGCAGATACTAAAACTCGGATGGGGGATTCAACTGGAATGACCATGCGATGGTCGGCTTCTAATAGGCGGAATTGTCCAGGGGTTAGGTCTTGGGTCGGGATTATGTATGAATCAAAGCCAAGATCTTCGTAGTCAGTATATTCATAGCTTCAGTATCATTGGTGGCCAACGGCTTTAATTGTTAATAAGGGGTTATTAATTTCATCTATAAGGTAGAGGATGCGAAGGGAGGGGAGTGCAATTAGAATTAAAATGATAGCTGGGAGAATTGTTCAGATAATCTCAATCTCTTGTGAATCTAAAATATATTTGTTCGTTAATTTAGTGGTAACTATAGCAAGAATAATGTAAAGCACTAGTGTGCTAATCAGGAAGACGATTATTAAAGCATGGTCGTGAAAATGAAGAAGTTCTTCTATAACAGGTGAAGCTGCATCTTGAAATCCAAGCTGTGACGGATGGGCCATTAAAAGCAAGACACGCGGGGGTCTAACCCACATTTCCGCCTTGACAAGGCGGTGTAATGTACTCTTTTACTAGTGTCTTATAAAGAAAGTGGCAGAGCGGTTATGTGGTCGGCTTGAAACCGACCTATGGGGGTTCGACTCCTCCCTTTCTCGTTAGTCTGCTTGTACTTGTACAAAGGCAGGCTCCTCGAATGTGTGGTATGGGGGAGGGCAGCCATGTAGTCATTCTACATTGGTTGTTGTTAAATCTGTTGCTAGAACTTCACGCTTGGCGGCGAATGCTTCTCAAATAATAAATAAGAACATGATAACAGCCACTAAGGAGATAAGTGATCCGATTGAGGAGACTGTATTTCATAGGGTGTAGGCGTCAGGGTAGTCGGAGTATCGTCGGGGCATTCCGGCTAATCCGAGGAAGTGTTGTGGGAAGAAGGTTAAGTTTACCCCTAAGAACATAATACCGAAGTGGATTTTTGTTACTTTGCTGTGAATTGTGCATCCTGAGAATAGCGGCAATCGGAGCACAAACGCGGGCACGAACCCAAATACGGCCCCCATAGATCCCTGGTAGGGAAAGTGGGCCACTACATAATAGGTATCGTGGAGTACAATATCTAGAGATGAATTGGCCAGAACAATGCCTGTAAGCCCGCCTACTGTAAATAGGAAAATAAAGCCAAGGGCCCATAAAAGGGGTGTTTCTCATTTAATAGAGCCCCCGTGTAGGGTTGCAAGTCAGCTAAATACTTTAACACCGGTGGGAATTGCGATGATTATTGTGGCAGACGTAAAATAAGCACGTGTGTCTACGTCCATGCCAACTGTGAATATGTGATGAGCTCATACAATAAAGCCTAGGAGGCCAATAGCCATTATTGCTCACACTATGCCTATATAGCCAAAGGGTTCTTTTTTGCCAGAATAATAGGCGACGATGTGTGAAATCATACCAAAGCCAGGCAGAATAAGAATATATACTTCTGGGTGACCAAAAAACCAGAATAAGTGCTGGTAAAGGATTGGATCTCCTCCTCCGGCCGGGTCAAAGAAGGTGGTATTAAGGTTTCGGTCGGTAAGGAGCATTGTGATGCCGGCAGCGAGGACTGGTAGAGAGAGAAGGAGAAGAACAGCGGTAATTAGGACGGCTCATACAAACAGGGGTGTCTGGTATTGAGAGATGGCTGGAGGTTTCATATTAATAATTGTGGTAATAAAATTAATCGCCCCAAGGATTGAGGAAATACCTGCCAGGTGAAGTGAAAAGATTGTCAGGTCGACTGATGCTCCTGCGTGGGCTAAATTACCAGCCAGGGGCGGGTACACTGTTCATCCGGTTCCGGCACCTGCTTCTACTCCAGAAGAGGCGAGTAGTAGTAGGAAAGAAGGGGGTAGAAGTCAGAAACTTATGTTATTTATACGAGGAAATGCTATATCTGGGGCTCCAATCATTAGGGGAATTAATCAGTTTCCAAAACCTCCAATTATAATTGGCATTACTATAAAGAAAATCATTACGAAGGCATGTGCTGTAACGATTACATTATAAATTTGGTCGTCTCCAAGGAGAGCGCCCGGTTGGCTTAGTTCTGCTCGAATGAGTAGGCTGAGGGCTGTGCCTACTATACCGGCTCAGGCACCAAATACTAGATAAAGGGTGCCGATGTCTTTGTGATTAGTGGAGAAAAATCAACGTGTGATGGCCACAGGTAGGATGGCTGAGTTTTTAAGCGATGGATTGTAGCCCCACAAACAGAGGTTTGAATCCTCTTCTTACCAGAAGTCTTGAGGTGTTATACATATCAGATTGCAAATCTGAAGATGCAGGTTAGTCGTCTGCCGGGACTTTCCCCCGCCTCCGCCCGCTTTTCAGGCGGGGGAAAAATAGATGGATGCTCGCTGGTTTGAGCGCTTAGCTGTTAACTAAGATTTTGCAGGATCGAGGCCTGCCCTTCTAGGAAGGCTTTAGCTTAATTAAAGTACCTGTTTTGCATACAGGAGATGTGGGGTAGTGTCCCGCAAGCCTTATCAGGGACTGGGGGACTTCCACCCTCACTTAGGGCTTTGAAGGCCCTTGGTCTTGTTTTAACCTAAGTCCCTTAAAGGGTTATTAGTGCTATTGCGGCGGGTGTTAGGGGTAGAAGCAGTAGCGTAGCTATGGCTGAGGTAGCAAGTGGTAGTGTTAGTTGTAAGGAGGGGAGGCGTCATGGGGAAATTGCGGTGAGGTTATTGGGTGAAATAGTTAGTGCCATTGCGTATGATAGTCGTAGATAAAAATATAGGCTAAGGAGGGCGGTTATTGCCGCCAGTGTTGCAGCGGGGGCAAGGTCTTGTTTAGTAAGTTCTTGAAGAATAAGTCATTTTGGCATAAAGCCTGTAAGTGGGGGGAGGCCCCCTAAGGATAATAATAGAAGGGGTGCAAGGGCGGTTAGGGCGGGGGTTTTTGCCCATGAGGTTGCTAGAGCATTAATGCTGGTTGCTTTATTAAGTTTAAACATAAGAAATGCTGAGAATGTTATAATGAAGTATGTAAGTAATGTTAAAATAGTCAAGGAGGGGGAGAATTGTAGCACAATTACTATTCAGCCGAGGTGTGCGATGGAGGAGTAGGCAAGAATTTTGCGAAGTTGGGTTTGGTTGAGGCCCCCTCAGCCCCCTACAATGGTTGAGGTAAGTCCGAGGATAATTAAAAGGGTGGTGTTGGCACAGGGCGTTTGGACTAATAAGGCAAATGGGGCAAGTTTTTGTCAGGTTGACAAAATAAGTCCTGTAGTTAGGTCTAGGCCTTGAAGTACTTCAGGTAGTCATGAGTGTACAGGTGCAAGTCCCACTTTTAGTGCGAGGGCCAAAGTGACAAGAGCAGTTGGGAAGGGGTGGGCGATTTGTAAAAGGTCTCATTGCCCAGTTAATCAAGCGTTGGTGGTGCTGGCAAAGAGTAGTATAGCTGCTCCGGCAGCTTGAATCAAGAAGTATTTAGTGGCTGCTTCAACTGCTCGGGGGTGATGGTGTTGGGCTATTAGGGGAATGATGGCAAGAGTATTTATTTCCAGGCCTATTCAGGCTAGTAGTCAGTGGGAGCTTGCGAAGGTGGTAGTAGTGCCTAAACCAATACCAAATAGCAGGGCGGTTAAGATGTAAGGGTTCATTAGCAAAGGAGGGATTTTAACCTTCGTGTTTGGGGTATGGGACCAAGAGCTTAGAATTAGCTGACTTTACTAGGAAATAGTGTAGTGGGAGCACCAGGAGTTTTGCTCTCCTTAGGCGGGGTTCGAGTCCCCCTTTTCTAAGAAGCGGGGGGGATTTGAACCCCCATAAGTCACTCTATCAAAGTGGCCCTTTACTTCAGGCACGGCTTCTTATCTATAGCTGGGGTGGCAAGCCAGCAAATGCAATGGGGAGGGCTAGGTGTCAGATAACCAGGGCCAGTGTAAGTGGGAGGAAGTTTTTTCAAATTAGATGTATGAGTTGATCGTAGCGGAATCGTGGGTAGGAGGCTCGAACTCATAAAAATAAGACAGATAGAAGGGCCGCTTTGGTTATTAGGTTTATTGCGGTGGGTTCAGGTAGTATTGGAAAATGAGAGGCTCCTAAGAAGAGGGTGGCGGAAAGTGTATTTATAAGCAGAATATTAGCATATTCGGCCAAGAAAAATAGAGCGAATGGGCCGCCTGCATATTCTACATTGAAGCCAGAGACTAGTTCGGATTCGCCCTCAGTAAGATCAAAAGGTGCACGGTTTGTCTCTGCAAGGGTTGAAATATACCATATTGCGGCTAGTGGTCAGGCCGGGAGTAGTATTCAGACGCTTTCTTGGGCAATGTTGAAGGTTTGTAGTGTGAAACCTCCTGTAAAAATAATAGTACTTAATAGGATTAGGCCCAGACTAACTTCATATGAAATGGTTTGGGCTACAGCCCGAAGGGCCCCGATGAGGGCGTATTTTGAATTTGATGCTCAACCTGAGCCTAGAATGGAGTAGACAGCGAGGCTTGATAGGGCCAAAATAAACAGAATCCCAAGGTTCAAGTCAATGACTGGGTAAGGGAGAGGTATGGGGGCTCAAAGGGTTAAGGCAAGTGTGAGTGCGAGTAGTGGGGCGAGGAGGAATAGTACGGGAGAGGAAGTGGAGGGGCGAACGGGCTCTTTAATAAAGAGCTTCACGCCATCAGCGATAGGCTGTAATAGTCCGTAAGGCCCTACAATATTTGGACCCTTTCGTAGTTGTATATACCCTAGTACCGTACGTTCCAGAAGTGTGAGAAAGGCGACGGCTAAGAGGATGGGGACAATGAAGGCCAAGGGGTCGAGAATATGGGTAATAAGGACTGAAATCATAGTTAAGGAGAGGACTTGAACCTCTGTAAAAAGGGGTTAGGTCTTTTGCATTCACCGGGCTCTGCCACCCCAACATGCCGTTCTCTCAGGCAGTGGGGGTATGCCCTCTTGCCTACTTTAGTTGTCTTCACTAGGTGGGGGTGAGGCTTGCTTAGAGCAGGGGCCTCTTCTTTTCGGTCCTTTCGTACTAGAAAAGAGCACACCATAGATAGAAACTGACCTGGATTACTCCGGTCTGAACTCAGATCACGTAGGACTTTAACCGTTGAACAAACGGACCCTTAATAGCGGCTGCACCATTAGGATGTCCTGATCCAACATCGAGGTCGTAAACCCCCTTGTCGATATGGGCTCTAAAAGGGGATTGCGCTGTTATCCCTAGGGTAACTCGGTCCGTTGATCGGCATTGCCGGATCTTATTGGTCAGATATTCTGTTAATTAGAGCTGCGGCTCTTAGTTGTAGGAGGGGGTGCTCCCTTTCCACGTGGGGGTTTTTTGTTTCCCCGCGGTCGCCCCAACCAAAGACATTAGGGAAGGATTCCATTAGTTCAGGCCCTTATAGGGGGTTACTTGACAGGATCTTCTTTGGTGTCTAAAGCTCCATAGGGTCTTCTCGTCTTATGTTTATATCCCCGCTTCTGCACGGGGAGATCAATTTCATTGACTTGAAAGAGGAGACAGTTAAGCCCTCGTTGTGCCATTCATACAGGTCTTCATTTAAAAGACAAGTGATTGCGCTACCTTTGCACGGTCAAAATACCGCGGCCGTTAAACTAATAGTCACAGGGCAGGCGGGACCTCTTATTCTTTAGCTTTGCAAGAGGCGATGTTTTTGGTAAACAGGCGAGGCTTGATTTGTTTGCCGAGTTCCTTCTCTTTCTTTTAGTCTTTCCCTAGGTGCACACCTGTGTAGGGTTAACGGTTTATGTTTGAATTTTTTTCTGGTTGTTTGGGTTGTTGTTCAGGTCCCTCTTCGTTTGGGGCCGTTAATGCTCGGTGCGGGTTCGTTCCGAATTACATGTGTGCAAGGAGAGAGGCTTGGCTCTCTTATTACTCATATTAGCAGGGTCCCTCCCATGTCTGCATGGGATGGCCCGGTAGGGAAGGGGGGAGTAAGAATTAATTATCAGGATAGAGAGGGGTAGTGGTGTATTTGAGCTATAACGCTTTCTACTGGGGTGGCTGCTTTTAGGCCCACCCAAATACTTACCTTTATTTAATTATGATCTTTTTCCTCCCGGAAAAGTTGTATCTTGTTTCAAAGGGGCTGTACCCCCTTTGAATAACTCTCACAGTTTCTTGTGGTATCAGGTGGGGTAATACTGAGGTGAATAAAAAATCTGAGAGGCTGAACTTCTATCCATTTCCCGGGCAACCAGCTATAACTAGGTTCGGTAGGTTTATCACCTCTACTCAAAGCTCATTCCACTCTTTTGCCACAGAGACGGGTTCGCCCTATAAATAGGCTGTCTTGGAGTAGCTCCCCTAGTTTCGGGGTGTCAAACTAAAGCACTCTTTGCTTGGGTCACGCTGGCTAAATCATGATGCAAAAGGTACGAGAATAAATCTCTGCTTTACTTAGCTTCACTGGGTTGTTTCATTTCTCTTTCAGCGATCCCTTGCGGTACTTTCTCTATTGCTCCTAAGTCCTTTTTCTGTCGCCCATACTAAAGGGGAAAAATGGTTTGTTTAATTAAAACACTCGTGCATTTGGGGTTATAAATAATGGTTGGTTGTTGTTGTGTTTGTGGGCTAGCTGTTGGGCATCAGGGTGATCCGATTTGCACGGGTGTCTCTTCAGTGTAAGGGAAGTGTTATTCTATTTTAACTACACTCTGATATTACCAAGTGCACCTTCCGGTACCCTTACCATGTTACGACTTGCCTCCCCTCCGCGATTTTTGGGTTTTTAATTATTTAAAGTGATAGGCTTGGGGAGAGTGACGGGCGGTGTGTGCGCGCTTCAGGGCCGATTTCAGCGGAACACGCTATTTTCCGCTTACTACTAAATCCTCCTTCAGGCGCGTGTTTCAGTGCGCCGTTCGTGTTCCCTAATATAGGGAATGTAGCCCATTTCTTCCCCTTCCATGCGCTACACCTCGACCTGACGTTTTGGGTTGTGCCAGTTGTGCTTACTTTTAGGCCTTCACAGGGTAAGCTGACGACGGCGGTATATAGGCGGGATAAACAAGGAAGGGTGAGGTTGAACGGGGGTTATCGGTTCTAGAACAGGCTCCTCTAGGGGGGTCTAAAGCACCGCCAAGTCCTTTGGGTTTTAAGCTGGTGCTCGTAGTTCCCGGGCGGGTAGGGTATGTGATATATTACCAAGGTTTAGGGCTAGGCATAGTGGGGTATCTAATCCCAGTTTGTGCCAGAGCTTTCGTGGGGTCAGGGGTTGTAAAGCTACCTTCGTGGTTGATCTTCTAGCCTTCGGATGCGTATAACAGCTTTGAAGGTGTGCGGCTTTAGTCTTTGTTTTCCATAACCACTCTTTACGCCGAATGGTATCAACTTGGGTCTCTCGTATAGCCGCGGTGGCTGGCACGAGTTTTACCGGCCCTCTTAGCTTTAACTAAGTCAAGTTTTCACTTATGGCTTAATGTTTATCACTGCTGAGTTCCCTTGAGGGTGTGGCTAAGCAAGGTGTCATGGGCTTACAGATGTGTGCCTGAACCAGCTCCTTGCTCCCGGGCAGGGAGCTGTAGGGCATTCTCACAGGGGGGCGGATACTTGCATGTGTAAATTTGGCTAAAGTTGATAGTAAAGTCAGGACCAAGCCTTTGTGCGGACGGGGCTTTCTAGGGTCCATCTTAACATCTTCAGTGTTATGCTTTAATTAAGCTACGCTAGC